TTCCACTTCTAAAGATAAAAAACTTCTTTTGATTGATTATTTTTATTTATTGAAAATATTATTGATAGCCTCTACTCGTGTCCTAGCCCGCCTGAGAGCTAAATTCGCCTCAATTGTCTGTTTCTTACCTTCAGCTCTACTTAAGTTAGCTTCAGCTATTTTAAGAGCTTGTTGAGCTTCTTGCGGATCAATGTCAGTACTCATCTCTGCATCATTTCCTAAAATAGTGATCTCATTATTACCTATCCTAGCGAAACCGCCCATCAGAGCCACAGTTAACCATTGGTCATTGAGGCGTATTCTCAAAAGACCGATATCTACAGCTGTAGCAATAGGGGCATGGTTTGGTAATACACCAATTTGGCCACTATTAGTAGATAAAATGATTTCTTTCACTTCTGAATCCAAAATAATTCGATTAGGAGTCAGTACACAAAGATTTAAGGTCATTTCTTCAAATTGCTCTCCCCTTCTAAGTTCATAGCTTTCGCGGTAGCTTCATCAATGTTACCCACCAAATAAAAGGCCTGCTCGGGAAGACCATCTAATTCTCCGGAAAGAATCAATTGAAACCCCTTAATTGTTTCTGCGAGAGCAACATATTTACCTGGAGAACCAGTAAATACTTCTGCCACGAAGAAGGGTTGTGACAAAAAACGCTCAATTTTTCGTGCTCTTGCTACAGTTAAACGGTCCTCCTCGGATAATTCGTCCAACCCAAGGATAGCTATAATGTCTTGAAGTTCTTTGTAACGTTGTGAAGTTTGCTTAACTCTTTGCGCAATTTCATAATGTTCCTCGCCAACAATCCGAGGTTGTAACATAGTTGACGTGGAATCTAAAGGATCCACTGCCGGATAAATACCTTTGGCAGCTAATCCTCTTGATAGTACGGTAGTAGCATCTAAATGTGCAAATGTCGCGGCAGGAGCAGGGTCGGTCAAATCATCCGCAGGTACATAAACTGCTTGGATCGAAGTTATGGATCCCTCTTTGGTAGAAGTAATTCTTTCTTGCAAAGAACCCATTTCTGTACTAAGTGTAGGTTGATAACCTACTGCAGAAGGCATTCTCCCTAATAAGGCGGATACTTCTGATCCTGCTTGGACGAAACGAAAGATATTGTCGATGAATAAAAGTACGTCTTGCTCATTAACATCCCGGAAATATTCTGCCATGGTTAGGGCAGTCAAACCAACTCTCATACGAGCTCCCGGGGGTTCATTCATTTGACCATAGACTAGAGCCACTTTTGATTCTGCAATATTTTTTTCATTAATCACTCCAGATTCTTTCATTTCCATGTAGAGATCATTTCCTTCACGAGTACGTTCGCCTACTCCGCCAAATACGGATACGCCTCCATGAGCTTTGGCAATGTTGTTGATCAATTCCATGATGAGTACTGTTTTACCTACTCCAGCTCCTCCAAATAACCCTATTTTTCCTCCACGGCGATAGGGAGCTAAAAGATCCACTACTTTAATTCCTGTTTCAAAGATTGATAATTTTGTATCTAACTGTATAAAGGCAGGCGCAGATCTATGAATAGGAGATGTTGTGCGAGTATCTACGGGACCTAAATTATCAACAGGCTCCCCAAGAACATTGAAAATTCGTCCAAGAGTAGCTCCTCCGACTGGAACACTTAGAGGAGTTCCCGTGTCAATCACTTCCATCCCTCTCATCAGCCCATCTGTAGCACTCATAGCGACAGCTCTAACTCGATTATTTCCTAATAATTGTTGTACCTCGCAAGTAACATTAATTTGTGGACCGACAGTATCTCGACCCTTAACTACTAAAGCATTATAAATATTAGGCATTTTGCCGGGGGGAAAAACAACATCCAATACCGGGCCAATAATTTGAGCGATACGCCCTAGGTTTTTTTCTTCAAGCGCGGAAACGCCAAGACCAGAAGTAGTAGGATTTATTCTCATAATAATTAAAGTAAAATATGTCGAAATTTTTGAATAGTACCGAAAAAAATATGTCCGATATCAAATTGATCAGTTAATTCAATAATAAATAAATGGAGTTAGCATTCGATTTAGTTTGTACCACTCAAATGAATCCAATTCAATCATTTACACTACACATTGAATGATGAAATTTTCAAGTTCAACCAATCTTTATTTCTTTTTTTATGGATTTTTCTGTTTTATACTACGATTTATGCCTAGTTTCACATCTAGGATTTACATATACAACATATATCACTGTCAAGAGGGAATTTTTATTAGTATTTCATTTCTTAGATTAATAATAAGAAGGGATATACTCCTCAATTAGAAACTTGCAAAACAAGGATTGGGTTGCGCCATATATATAAAAGAGTATACAATAGTATACAATAATATAGATATACAATAATGATGTATTTTATTTATCAAATACATGGTCTAATAACAAACCAATTTTAACATTTTAATTAGTTTATAATATTCGTTAAATATTTTGTGTTTGAAAAATTGTTGTCAAAGGTTTGATTTATTTA